ACTTATACTTATACAAAGCTATATACGAATCACCCACACCCTCTTCTTTTGTATTTCATTAATTGACTTTCCTTTAATTAAGACGAAATTCTCTAAAAACAAACCCCCGCTTTCTTTAAAATATCATAAACAGTTCCTGTAGGTTGAGCACCTTTTTCAAGAAAAAATAGAATAGCAGGAATATTTAAATACGTTTGATTATTTATGGGATCATAAAAACCCACTTTCCGAAGATCTCTTCCTTCTCTTCGGGATCGAACATCAATTGCAACGATTCGATAAACGGCTCATTGGGATAGACGTAGATAAACTAGAACCCCCCCTAGAAACGTATACGAAGCTTTCTCTTCGTACGGCTCGAGAAATTAGAAGATATGTATACAATTCGAATGTCAAATAGATCTATAAAAGCATTAAATCAAATAAATTAGACTAAGATTATTTAATACTTTTTTATTCTTCTTTTTCTTTATCAAAAAAAAAATCATTTGTATTCTCAAAACTCAAGTTGAGTAACTCGGAAATATGAAATAGCTCAAAAGAAAACCCTTATGTATTTGATTTTTTGAGTGGTCTCTAACCCCTTTTTCTTTGTCTCATTTAGAATATATTTGGACTCCTTATTCTTGATCGAGTTGTCGAGACAATTAAAAAAAAGATATTTCCTTGTTCCAAAATATTTTATCTTTGCCTTGAATCATTGGGTTTAGACATTACTTCGGTGATTTTTAATCGTTTCAAAATGGCAGCAACACGGCCCTTTTTCTGATTTATTTCTATCAAAGAATCATAAACGGTTGATTCCCGCAAGATACACTTTTGATCAAAAGAGTTTCACTAATTCCAACAAATTTTCCTTTTTTGGATTTGAAACTTGCTCGAATTTGATCCTTTCGATTTCGAAATCGAAAATAGACTACACTTACGAAGTTGTTCCAACTTATTAATTGGCACTAACCCTAGATCCTTGCCCTGAGAAATGAATCAATACTTTCTACTCGAGCTACATCACATACTGTTTACACTACAACCCAAGAAAAAATGAGGTTTCGAGTGGAACAGAACAAAGGATGTCGAGCCAAGAGCACCTTCATTCCTATATAATAAAATATAATAAAAGAAAAAGGGTGGGTGTAAGAATCCACAACTGATCATGTCCTTCAAGTCGCACGTTGCTTTCTACCACATCGTTTCAAACGAAGTTTTACCATAACATTCCTCTAGTTTGGAACTGATATGTAATTGATTCAATTAGGGAATCATGAATAGTCATTTGTTCGGTCGTTCCATTGGTTTCTAAAGAAGTCTTAGAAAGAATTCAATTTCATCCTCGATTTTGTTTTTATTGGATGAATGCAATATTTTTTTTTTATTTATTAATTTCGAAATATTAGGAAGAAAAAAGTTCTTTGTATTGAATCTACATTGCATCTTCAAGTAACTTGAGAGGATATATTCAACAATCTTAGACTTCTTCGAATATCAAATACTCATAAGAAATCATTCAATTCAAATAGTTATTGAATTGAAAAAAAAACCTACCTGGATATCACTATTTGAATAAAGTTTTCCTAAACTAAAGATTGCATTTATCATCATAAATAATTCATCTTTGAATTAAACCTCAGTGATTAAAAAAATATAGATAGATAGAAAAAGAAATTGATTTCTTTTTTTTCGTGGAGTGAATAAAAAAAAGTTGATGTAAAGGAAGATTTAGGCTCTTTTTCTTTCATTTCATACTGAAAAAGAAAATCATAAAAAAAAGAATTCCCTCTATCAGATAGACTGAACAATTGTCATTGGAATGAATTATGAATATTCAATATAGAATATTTCAAATTAACGGATCCAAAATCTTTTTCAAAAAACCAAAAAACGTTATCACTGAAATAGAACGACAATAATACATTAAGCATTTCCTCATTTTACGCGTAGTTTCTTTGACTGGTGGGGGTTCGTTCAATAATTTTTATTTAAAGCAAGGGGAATAGAATATAGGATGTATGAATTACCCCCCTGTATATATTATTACATATATTTACAATTATATATGAGAACCAAATCAAATACGAAATGAAATACCTAAAAATGAGGTTCAAAGAAAATAGATACGTTATATGTATGTAACGTGATTATTTCTTAATCCAATTTGTACAAGCACAGCTAGTTAAATTGCTATCTTACATTGTTAATTAATTCTTATTATATGGGACATAAGGCTTTTCGAAGTAACTAACTTAAACTTCAATATGAATATTCAATATTCAAAGTATAAGGGGATGGACATACGATGAAAAGCGCATTCAACCTCTTTTGCAACCCCCTTTTTTCTTTATTTCCAATTCTTCGAATCTATATTCCTAGATCACAACTCGATTCAGTTTCATCTATATGTATCTTAGTTGAATTTTATTTGTGAAAAAATAGGATTTAAAGAAGAATAGAATCATTAAAAATCAGAAACAAGAATCACATAATATCCAATATTTAACTCTTAAAGAGTAGAGAAGGTAGTTCAAAAAGAAAACCTTTCTTTATTGTGATAATAAATATTTCTATCTATGTTTCTATCTATATATAGAATAGGTATTCCCTGGGACGGAAGGATTCGAACCTCCGAATAGCGGGACCAAAACCCGTTGCCTTACCACTTGGCCACGCCCCATTTCAATTTCTATTCAATACTACTAAACAGTAGTATTGTTTTTGGTTGTTCGTCAATTCCAATCTAAAATAAATATCTATGGACTCTATTGTTCCTAGGGTTTTGACACGTGTAGATATACAATGAAGCTGAATTTATTGATCATTACATATAATTCAATTAAGATATTGTATAAAAGTATGATTTCTTCTATTCTTTTTTGAGAATTGAAGGATTTTTGATTGGGTGAGTTCAAAGAAAGATTTTTTGGTATCCCTTACTTTTTTTTTTCATTTTTAAGGGATATCAATTATCAATAACAATAACTCAATCAAAATACAATTATCTCCAAGTCCAAGAAAAAAAAAAATGTTTGTTATGCTTAATATCTTTAGTTTGATCTGTATCTGTCTTCATTCCACCCTTTATTCAAGTAGTTTTTTCTTAGCCAAATTGCCTGAGGCCTACGCTTTTTTGAATCCAATCGTAGATTTTATGCCAGTAATACCCCTTCTCTTTTTTCTCTTAGCCTTTGTTTGGCAAGCTGCTGTAAGTTTTCGATGAGATCTTTAATACTGTCCTAGACATGATTTATTCGAAAAAAAAAATTGGAACAATGGATAAGATCGGATAAGTCTTACAGCATGAACCCTCGATTCAAACAATTCTTAGATAGCTGCAAAAAATCTGACTCCCCTTTTTCCTTTCCTCATTCGGATTCTTTTTCATTTATTGAAAAACCCTTTTAGAGTCATTTCAAAATAGGAAAGATTTTTTTTTAATGAAAGACTCGACTCTTTTTCCAAATGAATTTCTGAAAATTCTTTTTGATTTTTGATTTCGAGAAACCATTTTGTTTATTGGTGTCAAAATAGGATATGGGGTATAAAAATAGAGAATCTATTCTCTTTTTTTTTTTTGAAAAAAAAAAAGATCTTGGAGATTGTGTAATGCTTACTCTCAAACTCTTTGTTTACACAGTAGTGATATTTTTTGTTTCTCTCTTCATCTTTGGATTCCTATCTAATGATCCAGGACGTAATCCTGGACGTGAAGAATAAAAAGGCCTTTCTTTTTACTTGCTTAATTTTTCAATGTTCTTACTTAGGATTTTCTCTATTGTACATCCTTATTTATTATATGAAATAAAAAAAAACAAAGGAAAGGTTTTGAAAAAAAAATAAATAAAATAACAAGTCATCAACGGAAACGGAAAGAGAGGGATTCGAACCCTCGGTACGAAAAACTCGTACAACGGATTAGCAATCCGACGCTTTAGTCCACTCAGCCATCTCTCCCAATTGAAAAAGGATAATTACTATCTTACATTACACAAAAAGTAAGGCTTGAAAAAAAGCCTTTCTTTTCTTTATCTCTCTTTATTTTTTTTTACTCTATTAATATATACAACTTTAATATATACTACTTTTATAAGCAATCCCATTTAGATAAAGAAAAGGTTCTAAAGAGATATTTCGAATAAAAAAAAAGAAAAAAGCAAGAATACCTCTTCTTCCGAAAGAGCTTTTTTTATTTTCACGGCCTGGCCTGGTCAGTACCTAGCCGGGCCATTTTTTGTTCCATTCCAAATCATAGATATAGATAAAATGATTTGTTTGAAAACAAAAATGCTTATTATTGAAAGAACAATCAGAAGAAGGGATCTTTCCATTCCTATGATATGGAATTTCATTCTATAGAATCAAAGTGTCATTTTTTATTATTATATTATTATTCTTTCTTATTTTTTTTTCTTTTTTTCCAGTAAAGGAAAAAAAATAAGGAACTGTGGATTGTTGTGCAATGCATTCTTATGTCATAACATAAATAGTTTTATCGAGCCCTATCTGTTCTGTCAAAAATCCTCCAGCAAAAGAAAGAACTTGTTCTTTCTTTATTTAAATTTTGAATTAGGAGTGCTCTTTTACTAATCTGATTAGGTTTACTGACAAAACCAAAACAAACACGTCAATGCTATAATTTTCATCATTATTTTGTTTTGGATCCTATCTTGATTACGTCCGATTACCTTTTTTTGTTCGACAAAAGTTTCATTTATATACAATAATCGCATTGTAGCGGGTATAGTTTAGTGGTAAAAGTGTGATTCGTTTTATTAATCCCTTTTATAGTTAAGGGATCCCTCGGTTTGATTTGATTCATATTCCGAAGAAAAACTTTATTTCTTAAAAGGATTTAATCCTTTACCTCTCAACGAAGGATTCGAGGAAAAATATACATTCTCGTGATTTGTATCCAAGGGTCAATTAAAAATGGAAAATTGGATTATTTAATTGCGAAACATAATTTTTTTTTGAATTGGATCAATACTTCCAATTTAATGAGTATTAGT